TTTTACCAAGTTCCACGTTAGCCAGATTAGTCAACATTTATATGTTTCGATGCAACAACAAGATTTTATTTTTAACAAGTAGTTTTGTTGGTTGGTTAATAGGTCACATTTTATTCATGAAATGGGTTGGGTTGATCTTATTCTGGATACGGCAAAATCGTTCTATTCGATCTAATAAGTATCTTGTGTCAGAATTGATAAATTCTATGGATCGAATCTTTAGTATCCTCTTATTTATCACCTGTGTTTACTATTTAGGCAGAATGCCATCACCTATTGTCACTAAGAAACTGAAAGAGAGAGAAATCTCAGAAACAGAAGAAGGGGGAGAAAGAAAGGAAGAAAGCGATGTAGAAACAACTTACGAAATGAAGGAGACTGAACAAGAACAAGAGGAATCCACCGAAGAAAATCCTTCTCTTTTTTTTTGTTCGGAAGAAGAAGAAAAGGAGGATCTGGACAAAATAGATGAAACGGAAGAGATCCGAGTGAATGGAAAGGAAGATGAATTTTACTTTCAAGAGGCACACTATAGCCCGGTTTACGAAGATTCTGATCTGGAGACCCATCAAGAGAATTGGGAATTGGGAAGATTGAAAGAAGAGAAAAAGAAAAGATTGTGGGTTGAAAAAGCTTTTGTCACTTTTTTTTTTGATTATAAACGATGGAATCGTCCATTACGATATATAAAAAATGAGAAATTAGAAAATGCTTTACGCGATGAAATGTCACAATTTTTTTTTTTTACATGTACAAGTTATGGGAAACAAATAATATCCTTTACATATCCGCCCAGTTTATCAACTTTTTCGGAAATGCTAGAACGAAGAATTTCTTTGTATATAATACAAAAACTATATGACGAAGATCTTTATAATTCTTCGATTTATGCTAATGAAAAAAAAAAATACAATTTGAACAATGAATTGAGAAACCGAATCCAAATTATAGAAAAAAATGAAAGATCCCCTAGTCTGGATATGCTTGAAAAGAGAACCATATTATATGATGATGAAAAAGAAAAGAAATGCTTGCCAAAAGCTTATGATCCTTTTTTCAACGGACCCTATCGAGGAACGAGAAAAAAATTAGATTCACGTGCAATCATTAATACTTATACAGATACAGAAGATTTAGTAGAATTTTTTCTTAGAAATAAGATTCATGATCTACTTATTAATGATTCCGTAGAACTTCACCGTCAATCATTTTTGAATTTTACAGAAGAAAAAGAAATTGATTTAGAAAGTCAAGCAAAATATTTGCAATTTGTATTTGATGTAATTCCAACATATACAAAAGATTCAAAAAGAATGAAAAATCAATCTATTGGAATTAGAAACGAAAAAATAAGTAAAAAGGTTTCTCGATGGTCATACAAATTAACTGAGAATTTGGGAGAAGAGGAAGAAAGAAACGGAGAAGATTTGGAGGAAGAAGATTATGATATTTATTCAAGAAGAGCCAAACGTGTGATAATTTATAACGATAATGATCAGAATACCAATTCTTCTAGTATTCAGAATAATAGTAACAATGATGATCATCAAACGGAAGAGGTAACTTTGACACGTTACTCACAACAATCGGATTTTCGTCGCAATCTAATAAAAGGATCCATTCGCGCTCAAAGACGTAAAACAGTTATTTGGAACCTCTTTCAAGTAAATGTACATTCCCTGCTTTTTTTGGATCGTCTAGACAAAACCTCTTTTTTTTCGTTTTTTGATATCAACGAAATGAAGAATTTAATTTTTAGGAATTGGATGGGGAGAGAACAAGAATCAGAATTAAAAATTTCCTATTTTGAAAATGAAGATACAAAAGAAGAAAAGGAGAAAGAGGAAAAAGAATATCAAAATGAACAGATAGAAATATCAGAAGCTTGGGATACCTTTATATTTACTCAAGTAATAAGAGGTTTGATGTTAGTAACCCAATCTTTTCTTAGAAAATACATTATATTGCCTTCATTAATAATAACCAAAAATATTTTCCGTATGTTATTATTTCAAATTCCCGAGTGGGACGAGGATTTGAAGGAATGGAATAGAGAAATCCATATTAAATGCACCTATAATGGTGTTCAATTATCAGAAACAGAATTTCCCCAAGCTTGGTTAATAGACGGTATTCAGATAAAGATTCTATATCCTTTCTGTCTAAAACCTTGGAGAAAATATAAGGCACGATCTCATCATAGAGATTTAATTAAAAAAGAAGAAGAAAAAAAAAAAGAGAAAAAAACAAATTTTTGTTTTTTAACAGTCTGGGGAATGGAAGCGGAACTTCCCTTTGGTTCTCCTCGAAAACGACCTTTTTTTTTTGAACCTATTTATAAAGAACTTCAAAAAATAAAAAAAAAGGTGAAAAATAAATTTTTAAAACTTCTACAACTTCTAATAAAAAAAAAAAGAGAATCCTTTCTAAAAGTTAGAAAAGAAAAAACAAAAGGAGTCATCAAAATAGTTCGAATTATCAACCTAATAATGAAAAAACTGGATAAAGTAAATCCAAATTTATTATTTGAAGTGAGAAAAGAAAAAGTATATAAACTGAACGAAAATAAAAAAGATTTCAAAAGAAATATTCCTCGCGAATCGTCCGTTCTAAATCAAACGATGAATTGGTTAAATTCTTCACTAATAGAAAGAAGAATGAAAGATATTTCTGATAAGACAATCAAAATCAGGAATCAAATTGAACGAACTGCAAAAGACAAGAAAAAAAAAGAAATAGTTATAATTTATGATAATAAAGATAATAAAAGATCGAGATTACAGAAGCATATTTGGAAAGTATTAAAAAGGAAAAATATCCGATTAATGCGTAAATCACACTACTTTATCAAATCATTCGTTGAAAAAATATACATAGATATTCTGTTATGTACCATTACCATTTCTAAGATCAATGCACAACTTTTATTTGAATCAACAAAAAAGATCTTTAATAAATCCATTTACAACAATGAAATAAATAAAGAACAAGAAGGAATTTATGAAATAAATCAAAATACAATGAATTTTATTTTGACTATAAAAACATTGTTTTCAAGTATTGATAATACTAAGAATAGCAAGAAAAATTCCAATACTTATTGGAACTTATCTTCCTTGTCCCAAGCATATGTTTTTTATAAAATATCACAAAACCAATTACTTAATAAGTATCAATTGAGACCTGTACTTCAATATCTTCAATATCAAGAGAGCTATCCTTTTTTTAAGGATAATTTAAAAGACTATTGTATGATACACGAAATTTTTAATTCTAAAGCAAGACATAAGCAAATTAATACGTTTGTAATGAACGAATGGAAAAACTGGTTAAAAGGTCATTATCAATACGATTTATCTCAAAAAAAAAGGTCTCGATTAGCTAAAGAATCGAAAAATAGAATCGATAAACATCGTATGATTCAAAACAAGGAATCAAGCCAATTGGATTTGGATAAAAAATACCAATTCATTTATTCCATGAAAGAAAATGACTATGCAGAGAATTCATTTATGAATCAAAAAGACAAATGGAAAAAACATTACAGATATGATCTTTTATCATATAAATACATAAGCCTTCCTAATTTATACATTTCTGGATCAACATTAGAAAGAAATGGGGACCAAGAAAATCTCAATACATCGAAACCTGAATCATTTTATGTATTGGTAAGTATACCTAGTAATAATTATATAGAAAAAGGATTTCTTATTGATAGGAATACAAATTTGGATAGAAAATATTTTGATTGTAGAATTCTTCATCTTTGTTTTAGAAATAATATTGAGAATAATATTGAGATCTGGACCAATACACATATTGGCATCAAGATTCATAAAAATACTAAGACTGAAATTAATAATTTTGAAAAAATGGAAAAAAAAGATCTTTTTTTTCCTACAATTGATCAAGAGATCAAAACATGCAATAAAAAAAGTTTCGTTTTTGATTGCATGGGAATGAATAAAAAAAGGTTCTATTATAATGATACCACATCTAATCATGATACTATATCCAATCTAGAAACTTGGTTCTTTCCAGAATTTGTACTACTGTTTGATGTATATAAAATTAAACCTTGGATCATCCCAATCAAATCACTCTTTTTTCATTTTTCCATAAATGAAAAAAGTAAAAAAATGAACGTAAATCCAAATAAATCATCTAAGAAAAAAAAAGATCTTGAATTAGTAAATTCCAAGCAGGAAGAAAACCAAAAACAGGTCCAAAGAAATCTTGTATTGAATCTACTAAAAAAAAAGAATAAAAAAGCTGTTGAAGAAGATTACGCAAGCTTAGAAATAAAAAAAGGTCTAAAAAAAAAACAATCTAAGAACAAGAATGAAATGGAACTAGATTTATTTTTGAAAAAATATTTCCTTTTTCAACTAAAATGGACTGATTCTTTGAATCAGAAAATAATGAAAAATATTAGGGTATATTGTTTCCTACTTAGACTGATAAATCCAAAGGAAATTGCTATATCTTCGATTCAAAGAGGTGAAATAAATCTAGATGAAATGCTGATTCAAAGGGACCTAGTTCTTGCAGAATTGATAAGAAAGGGAATATTTATTATTGAACCAATTTTTCTATCTATACGAAGGGACGGAAAATCTATTATATATCAAACTATAGATATTTCATTGGTAGATAATAAGAAGCACCAAACAAATAAAAAATACACAAAAAAAAGATATATTGAGAAAGGGGAGTTTGAAAAATCCAGTTCACAACACAGCAACATATTTTTGAGTGGAGACAAAAATAATTATGATTTACTTGTTCCTGAAAATATTCTATCCCCCAGACGTCGTAGAGAATTTCGAATTCGAATTTGTTTAAATTCCCGGAATTTTCATGTTGTCGATAAAAATCCAAGATTTTGCAATGAAAACAAAATAAGAAACTGTGGACAATTTTTGAATGAGGACAAACATATTAATACAGATAGAAAAAATTTTATTAAATTCAAATTGTTTCTTTGGCCCAATTATCGATTAGAAGATTTAGCTTGTATGAATCGCTATTGGTTTGATGCCAATAACAGCAGTCGTTTCAGTATGTCAAGAATACATATGTATTAACAATTCGGAATGAATTCAATTCCAATGAAAAAGGATTTATAGTGGATTTCCTACATATTGTGTAACATATTTGTTAGATGAAAGCCAAAACATATACACTATAAAACATATACACTATGTAGTAATATTCTAATACATGATGCTGATTTCATAGTATATAAATTTTCATTAGGAAGAGTTGAATTTTTTTAAGTGAAAAGATTAAGTAAAAAGAAGAAATAAATTGTTCTATTTCGTGAATACATATATGTTTTGTATATTTGATCCAAATATACAAAACATAAAAACATAAACCACATAAATAAAAAAAAGAGTATATGAATAGAATCCAATTTTGATGTATACTAGATGAAAAGATAAAAATAACTGGCATATTAACTATTAGTTATTATTTTTACTGATCGGTAAAATTCACAGAAAAAAGAAAGATACAAATTTTAATTTATGATCAAAAATTCATTCATTTCAGTTATTACACAAGAAAAAAAAGAAGAAAATAGTGGATCTGTTGAATTTCAAGTATTCCATTTCACCAGTAAGATACGGAGACTTACTTCACATTTAGAATTGCACAAAAGAGATTTTTTATCGCAAAGGGGTCTACGAATAATTATAGGAAAACGTCAACGATTATTGATTTACTTGTCAAAGAAAAATAAAGTGCGTTATAAGAAATTAATGGATCAGTTAGATATTCGGGAACCAAAAACTCGTTAATTAAATTTAAAATTCTTCTTTGAGTTTCTTATTATTATCCTTGTTCTTTTTTATTTTTTAATTAGTTCAGTTATCCTTTTTTTTTAATGAAAGAATAAAAATGGATTTCATCTATTTTATTTCAATCTACTGTGAATATATTCTTTTGTTCTGTAATTCTTCGATTCTAGTCAACTGAATCGGTTTCATTTTTGTTCATATTTCAATGAATCGAGATAGATGAGGAATTTATCAATTATGTTAGAGCATGTACTTTTTCTAAGTGTTTATTTATTTTCTATCGACATCTATGAACTGATCACAAGCCGAAGCATGGCTAGAGTACTTATGTGTCTTGAGCTTATACTGAATTTGGTGAATATAAATATCGTCACATTTTCCGATATATTTGATAGTCAACAATTAAAAGGAGAAATTTTATCAATCTTTGTTATAGACATTCCGGCTGCTTAAGCAGCTATTGGACTAGCTATTATTTCGGCGATCCATCGTAACAGAAAATCAACTCGTATCAATAAATCGAGTTTGCTGAATAATTAGTTAGAATTCTTAATTCTTATATTTTCACATAGAAATCAAAACATAAGACTCTTATAATATTTAATATTCTAAATAGAATATAATAGAGTTAAAAATAGAATTAAAATAATAAGAGAATCTAATTAATTTAAATAATAAGATAATATAATTAGAACTCAATATCAATATTCTCTTATTATTATTTACTTGTATTTACTTGTTTATTTTCTTTCTTCTCTTTTTTCATATAGATTTATGATTTAGATTTAGAGTTACTAACCTCTTCTATAACTAACCTAATAACAAACGTATTAATTTGATATTGATATCTTGATATATAATATATCATTATATCCTTAATTCTATTTATATCTATTAATTCTATTTCTATCTATATAATTAGATTTCTATATACTAGAATCTTTCTATATTATCTATTCTATTAGATTCTCTATTTTTATATATTATATATACAATATACATGATTCTATATACATTCTACATAAAATTCTATATACATATAGTAAAATTAACATGAATTGAATTCATAAACTTATATTTCATGGTTATTGAAATGGAAATCAAAGTATCTTGGTCCTTTCTCATAAACAGATTAAAAAATCTATTGATTCTTAAAATTTTGATAAATCATTGATTCGTCTGGTGTCTACAATATAAAATATAGGATTATTTCATTTTATTATTTTCATTTTACCAGATTGAAAATTTTTTGCGTTCAAAACTGGAATTTATAGACCCAATGTCACATTCAGTAAAGATTTATGATACATGTATAGGATGTACCCAATGTGTTCGAGCTTGTCCCACGGATGTATTGGAAATGATACCTTGGGACGGATGTAAAGCTAAGCAAATTGCTTCTGCGCCAAGAACCGAAGATTGTGTAGGTTGTAAAAGATGTGAATCCGCCTGTCCAACGGATTTTTTGAGTGTCCGTGTTTATTTATGGCATGAAACAACTCGCAGCATGGGTCTTTCTTATTGATATGTGAATATGTGACAAAAAACTCCACTTGAATCATTTGATTACTCTTTACCGACAAAAGCCCGTGCTCGAGAAAAGAGAATATATTATCTTCTCCCGAGCACGGGCTTTTCTGGTATAATTTTATCTTGTCTTTCTCACGAGTTATTTTCCTTGGTTAACAATACTTTTTGTTTTGCCCATATTTGCGGGTTCTTCAATGGTATACTTTATATATATGTATACTAGAGTTCCTTCTAATGACCTATTTTTACATTTCCAATTGGACGATCCATTAACCCAATTGAAGAAGGATTCTAAATGGATCAATCTTTTTGATTTTCAATGGAGACTGGAAACCCATGGACTTTCCATAGGACCCTTTTTACTGACAGGATTTATAACTACTTTAGCAGCTTGATCAGTTACTCAAACGCGATTTTTCTATTTCTTGATGTTAGCAATGTATAGTGGCCAAATAGTATCATTTTCTTCTCGAGACTCTTTCCTTTTTTTCATCATGTGGGAATTCAAATTAATTCCTTTTTATTTACTTTTATCCATGTGGGGAGGAGAAAAAAGCCTAGACTCGGCTACAAAGTTTATTTTGTGCACTACCGGAGGTTCCTTTTTTCTCTTAATAGGAGTTATAGCTATGGGTTTATATGGTTCCAACGAACCAACATTAGATTTAGAAAAATTAGCTAATAATCGTATCTTGCAGCATTGTACTCTATTTTGGTTTTCTTATTATTTAGGCTGTCAAATCGCCAATGATATCCCTACATACATGGTTACCATAAAAAGTATATTACAGTACATGTATGTTTTTAGTTATTAAAGATGGGAGCATATGGATTGATTAGGATCAATATGGAATTATTAGCTCACGCTCATTCTAGATTATCTCCATGATTGGTTATATCTTATAGTAGGAATAATACAAATCATTTATGTGGCTTCAACCTCTCTCGGTCAACGCAATTTAAAAAAATGTATTGCCTATTCTTCCGTTCTTCCGTATTTCACATGGATTTCCTAATTATAAAAATAACTGTCATAGGACTTAATGAAGCCATTACTCTCTCATAGATTAATTGGTGATGTGTGTTTTTTTTTAGCAGGAACAAGTTGTGATATAATACGTTTTGTTTATCTCGAAGAGATGGGGGATATCTATCCCAATGCCAAAAATCTTTACCATGTTTAGTAGTTTCTCGATGGCTTTTCTTGCATTGCCAGGAATGAGTGGTTTTGTTGCATAATTCTTAGTCTTTTTTGTATTTTTTGGAATAATTACCAGCCCAAAATATCTTTTCATGCTCAAAATTTGAATTACTTTTGTAATGGCAATTGGAATGATATTAACTCCTATTTTTTTTATTATCTATGTTACGTCAGATTTTCTATGGATACAAGCTATTCAATATTCCAAACTCAAATTTTTTTGATTCTGGGCCACGAAAACTATTTGTCTCGATCTGTATCTTTCTACCTGTAATAGGAATTGTTATTTATCCTTATTTCGTTCTCCCGTTATTGGTTGACAAGGTACAAGTTCTATTATCTGATTATTTTTATAGATACTAATTCTTTTTTTTTTTTAATTCAATAAATTTCATTAATTGGAAAAAAAAAATCTTAGAATTCTTTGACTTTCCTATTTTCACGATTCTTTGTTGTGCAATGAAAAAAAGGGAAGTGTTAATTAGAATTGTAATGAGATACATATAAAGTTTTTGAGAACCATTTGAATAATTAAAAGGTTCTCAAAAACGCGCACAAAATTTCATTGTGTATCAGACGATTCTTTTATGTATTCTTTATGTAATTTATTTTTTTTTATTAGATATTCATTGGAATGAGCCATAACTATGGAACCCGATTCCTAATAGATTGATCCCAAAATAGCATATCCAAATTAGGAGAAATCCTATAGAAGCTACAAATGCTGAATTCGTGCCTTGATCTTGCAATTTTGAATTCTTTCTAGTATGTAAATAAATTGCAAATATGGTCCAAGTAATAAATGCCCAAGTTTCCTTAGGGTCCCAATTCCAATATGAACCCCATGCTTCATTAGCCCATACTGCTCCAGAAAGAATGCCTATGGTTAAAAAGGTAAACCCTAAACTAATGACACGATAACTCCAATAATCCAAACGCTGAACTAATTGATATTTGTAAAAATTTTGAAATGAGAGGAAAGAAGCCTTTTTTAAAGCACTTCCTTTTTCGTTCAAATATTCCATATCACCAAAGTAAAAAAAGAAAAACGACCTCCTTAAACTTAAAAAATTCTTGTTTTTCAAAAAAGAATCAATTTTTTTTTGAAATGTAATCACTATAAGAGCAACTGATAATAACGATCCGCATAAAAGAGCTGCATAGCTCAATAACATCATACTAACATGCATCATTAACCACTGAGATTGTAAAGCAGGTACTAATATTGCGGGTTGATGCATTTCAGTTGAAAGACCTGACGTGGCGAAGCCTTGGGTAAAAATGGCACTTGGTGCAGTTATTGCGTTTAAATCATTTTTATGATTCCTAATATATGGAATCATATGAATAATGGATAAACTCCATGAAAGGAAGATTAATGATTCGTATAAATTACTTAAAGGAAAATGTCCCGAAGAAATCCAACGAGTAACTAAAAACCCTGTTATAGAGGAAAAAGTAG